AATAAGATGCCTGATAAAAGGATTATTTTGATAGAATAAATCATGTAGCAAGCTACTCTTATTATACATTGTAGAATTAAACTACTCTAAGAACATCAAAAGTTCCTGTGCTTCTTACACTAAAGTATAAAAAGATAAGCTAATTAAGCTAATAGGCTCATACCCTTTTTATGGAAGTAATAATCTTCCTCTTTTTAATTTTAAATAATCCATCTAATTTTATGTTTACTATAAGTTTATTGTCTGGTACTATAATCTCAATTTCTTCTTCATCTTGATTAGGAATATGAATAGGATTAGAAATAAATTTATTATCTTTTGTACCCCTAATTAATAAAAATGGCAGCCCTTATGAAACTGAATCAGCAATAAAATATTTCCTAGTTCAAGCAATAGCATCAATTATATTTTTAATTGCTATTTTAATTAGAGAATTAATAGATTTTTCCATAAATTTATACTCTCCTTATTTAATTTCAAGTGCTTTACTAATAAAAATAGGAGCAGCACCTTTCCATTTTTGGTTCCCAGGAGTAATGGAAGGAATTAGTTGAATAAATTGTTTTATTTTAATAACATGACAAAAAATTGCTCCTTTTATTTTAATTTCTTATAAATTAATAAATAACTTATTGATTATAGTAATTTTTATATCTACTCTTATTGGATCAATAGGAGGATTAAATCAAAATTCAACACGAAAAATTATAGCCTATTCATCAATTGGTCATTTAGGATGAATAATCTCAGCCTTATTAATTAGAAATGAATTATGATTAATTTACTTTATTATTTACTCATTATTAAATAGTGCAGTATTATATTTATTTTATAAACAGTCAATATATCAATTATCACAAGCATATTTCATTAAAAGAAATCCTTTAATTAAGTTTTCCATGATAATTAGTATATTATCTTTAGGAGGACTACCTCCCTTCCTAGGATTTTTACCTAAGTGATTAGTAATTCAAGGATTAGTGAATCAATACTCCTTTTTCATACTATTATTCATATTAATAATAACATTAATAACATTATATTTTTATATACGAGTTATATTTAGAGCATTTATATTTATGAACCAAGAAATTAAATGAAATAATAATAGAAGATCAAATAATTTAGTTAGAATTTCAATAATAATTTCAATCATTGGTATTCCAATTACAGTTTGATTAATATTATATTAAGATCTTATGTTAATAAAACATTTAGCCTTCAAAGCTAAAATTACAAGTAATAACCCTTGTAGATCTTAGTAAAATTATATTTACACCTTTAGAATTGCAGTCTAAAATCATAATTTGAATATAAAATCGGTAAAAGAGGTATCCCTCCTATATAGATTTACAGTCTATCGCCTAAGTCTCGACCATCTTACCTAAATCATATTAAGGGGTCATAATATAATATTTAAGATATTGAGACGATGGTTATTTTCTACTAATCATAAGGATATTGGAACCTTATACTTAATTTTTGGAGCTTGGGCAGGAATAATTGGAACTGCATTAAGTATATTAATTCGAATTGAACTTGGTCAACCTGGTTCCTTAATTGGTGATGATCAAATTTATAATGTAATTGTTACTGCACATGCATTTGTTATAATTTTCTTCATAGTTATGCCTATTATAATTGGAGGTTTTGGAAACTGACTTGTACCTTTAATATTAGGTGCACCAGACATAGCATTCCCTCGACTTAATAATATAAGATTTTGACTTTTACCTCCTTCATTCACCTTATTACTAGCAAGTAGTATAGTTGAAAGCGGTGCAGGAACAGGATGAACAGTTTATCCTCCCCTTGCAGGAGCAATTGCTCATGCTGGAGCATCTGTAGATTTAACAATTTTTTCTTTACACCTTGCTGGTGTATCTTCCATTTTAGGAGCTATTAATTTTATTACAACAGTAATTAATATAAAATCACCAGGTATAAAGCTAGATCAAATACCTTTATTTGTATGAGCAGTAGTAATTACAGCTGTATTACTACTTTTATCCTTACCAGTACTTGCAGGAGCAATTACTATACTCTTAACAGATCGAAATATTAATACTTCTTTCTTTGATCCTGCAGGAGGAGGAGATCCTATTTTATATCAACATCTATTTTGATTTTTCGGCCATCCAGAAGTTTACATTTTAATTCTTCCAGGGTTTGGTATAATTTCTCATATTATTGCTCAAGAAAGAGGAAAAAAGGAAACATTTGGAGTATTGGGAATAATTTATGCAATAGTAGCAATTGGTATTTTAGGTTTTGTTGTATGAGCACATCATATATTTACTGTAGGTATAGATGTAGACACACGAGCATATTTTACATCAGCAACTATAGTTATTGCTGTACCAACAGGAATTAAAATTTTTAGTTGATTAGCAACCCTTCACGGAACACAATTTTCTTATAGTCCATCATTATTATGAGCTTTAGGATTTGTATTTTTATTCACTATTGGTGGTTTAACAGGTGTAGTTTTAGCAAACTCATCAATTGATATTGCATTACATGACACTTATTATGTAGTTGCTCACTTCCATTATGTTTTATCTATGGGAGCTGTATTTGCAATTATAGGAGGTTTAGTTCAATGATTTTCCCTATTTACAGGAGTAACATTAAATAATTTTATATTAAAAATTCAATTCTTAGTAATATTTATTGGAGTGAATTTAACATTTTTCCCTCAACACTTTTTAGGATTAAGAGGTATACCACGACGTTATTCAGATTATCCTGACGCTTACACAGCATGAAATATCATATCCTCTTTAGGTAGAACAATTTCATTATTTGGGGTGATTATATTAATCTACATTATATGAGAAGCTCTTATAATAAAACGACAAGTAATTAGTACACTAAGTATTAATACTTCTATTGAATGATATCAAAAATTACCTCCTATAGAACATAGATATGCAGAATTACCTATTTTATTAAAGTTTTAATGTGGCAGAAAAGTGCCATGGATTTAAGCTCCATTTATGAAGGTCTATAACCTTTCATTAAAAATGGCAACGTGAGCTCAATTAAATTTTCAAGATGCTGCATCCCCTATAATAGAACAATTACATTACTTCCATGATCATACAATAATAGTTTTAACAATTATTACAGTATTAGTTGTCTATGTAATAGGAGCTATATTTTTTAATAAGGATATTAACCGAAATTTATTAGATGGTCAAAAGATTGAAACTGCGTGAACTATTTTACCAGTATTTGTACTAGTAATTATTGCAATACCCTCCCTACGATTATTATATCTACTAGATGAAGTAAGAGAACCTTCTATTACTCTAAAAACTGTAGGACATCAGTGATATTGAAGTTATGAATATTCAGACTTCAAGCATATTGAATTTGATTCTTATATAATTCCTTATAATGAAATAGAAAGTAGAGGATTTCGAGTATTAGAGGTAGATAATCGAACAACATTACCTATACAAACACAAGTTCGTATCTTAATTACAGCTGCCGATGTATTACATTCTTGAACTATTCCATCATTAGGAGTTAAGGTTGATGCTACCCCAGGACGACTAAACCAAACAAGTTTTTTTATTAATCGTCCTGGATTATTCTTTGGGCAATGTTCAGAAATTTGTGGGGCAAATCATAGTTTCATACCTATTATAATTGAAAGAGTTAATATTAAATCATTTATTAATTGAATTCAAAATATAAATGAAGCTTCATTGGATGGCTGAAAGTAAGCATTGGTCTCTTAAACCAATTTATAGTAAAATTAACGAAATACTTCCAATGAAGAAATTAGTTAAACTATAACCTTAACTTGTCAAGTTAAAATTATTTATTAAAATAAATATTTCTTAATTCCTCAAATAGCACCAATAAGATGATTAATATTATTTATATTTTTCTCAATTATATTATTAATAATTAATATATTAAACTATTATCTATTTAATCCAAAATTTAATATCAAAAAAAGATCAAAAAATATCTTATTAAAATCACAAAACTGAAAATGATAACAAATTTATTCTCTGTTTTTGATCCTACAACTTCAATATTTAATATATCATTAAATTGAATTTCAACAATAATTGCTATTATTATAATACCTATAATATTCTGATTAATTCCTACACGAATAAGAATTTTATGAAACACAATTACAACAACTCTTCATAATGAATTCAAAACTTTACTAGGCACTAATAGATTTAATGGGACAACTTTCATATTTATTTCAGTATTTTCATTAATTTTATTTAATAATTTTATAGGACTATTTCCTTACATTTTTACTAGAACTAGTCATTTAGTATTCACATTAACATTATCCTTACCCTTATGAGTAAGATTTATAGTTTATGGATGAATTAACCACACTCAACACATATTCGCACACTTAGTACCTCAAGGTACCCCTGCAGTATTAATACCTTTCATAGTATGCATTGAAACTATTAGAAATCTAATTCGTCCTGGGACATTAGCAGTTCGACTAGCTGCTAATATAATTGCAGGACATTTATTAATAACATTACTAGGAAATACAGGTTCTTCAATTTCATATTCAATTTTATCTATTTTAATTTTAACACAAATTGCACTATTAACATTAGAATCAGCCGTATCAATTATTCAATCTTATGTATTCGCCGTACTCAGTACTCTATACTCTAGAGAAGTAAACTAATGTCTAATCATAATAATCATCCTTATCATTTAGTAGATCAAAGACCTTGGCCTTTAACAGGTGCAATTGGAGCAATAATAATAACAACAGGTATAATTAAATGATTCCATACTTATAGTAATGATCTTTTAATTATTAGTACTTCAGTATTAATCTTAACTATAATTCAATGATGACGAGATGTAACTCGTGAAGGTACATTTCAGGGACTCCATACATATCCAGTAGTTATTGGATTACGATGAGGAATAATTCTATTTATTACATCAGAAGTGCTATTTTTTGTATCCTTTTTCTGAGCATACTTTCATAGAAGTTTATCTCCTACAGTAGAAATTGGAAGTATCTGACCTCCAAAGGGAATCTCACCATTTGATCCTATATCAATTCCTATACTTAATACTTCTATTCTTCTAGCTTCAGGAGTAACTGTAACATGAGCTCATCATAGACTAATACAAGGAAATCATTCACAAGGTATACAAGGACTATTCTTTACAGTACTATTAGGTATTTATTTTACAATTCTTCAAGCATATGAATATATTGAAGCGCCTTTCACAATTGCTGATTCAGTATATGGATCAACCTTTTTTATAGCAACAGGTTTTCATGGGATTCATGTAATTATTGGTACTTTATTTTTATCAGCATGTTTACTACGCCACTCAATAAAACATTTTTCTGAATCCCACCATTTCGGATTTGAAGCAGCAGCATGATACTGACATTTTGTAGATGTAGTATGATTATTCTTATATATTTCAATTTACTGATGAGGTAGATATTTATCTAATATAAAAGTATATTTGACTTCCAATCAAAAAGTCTGAAAATTTCAGGATAAATAATCAATACTATTATAATCACCAGTATTATATTAATTATCATCACTAACGTAATTATATTACTAGCCTCAATTCTATCAAAAAAAAGTATTATTGATCGAGAAAAAAGATCTCCTTTTGAATGTGGATTTGATCCCTTTAATAAATCACGAATCCCTTTTTCATTACGATTTTTTTTAATTGCCGTTATTTTTCTAATTTTTGATGTAGAAATTGCAATCCTATTACCAATAATTGAAAGACTATATTCATCAAGAATTATTTCATGAAGAACTGTATCAATTATATTTATTGTAATTTTATTAGTAGGATTATATCATGAATGAAATCAAGGAGCTTTAGAATGATCAAATTAGGGTAATAGTTAAATATAACATTTGATTTGCATTCAAAAAGTGTTGATTAATCAACTTACCTTAAATAGAAAGCGAAAATTGCATTCAGTTTCGACCTGAAAATCTTGGTGTTAAATCACCTCTATTTAAATTAGTTGAAGCCAAAATTAGAGGCATATCACTGTTAATGATAAAAATGAAATATATTTCCAACTAAAAGAGTATGTTGGACAAAAGGAAGCTGCTAACTTCCATTTTTAGCGGTTTAATTCCGTTTATACTCTTATTTATGTAGTTTATAAAAACATTACATTTTCAATGTAAAAATAAAAGATACCTTTTCATAAATATTCAGAGATTCTAAAATCTTCGTAACAGCTTCAATGTTAAGCTTTAAATAAGCTACCTGAATAATATATAAATATTAAAAAACCAAACCAAATAAAAAATAATAGTAAATAAGACTTTAAAAAATTGTTTTGATAGTTCTGAATAAATAAGGTTATATTTTTAAATATTCCATAGATTCCCTGAGCACCAAAATATTCACATCATCCTTGATCAAATCTTTTTAAAAAATAATTACCAGAATTCAGGGGATAAATATATATTCCACGAGTTCTTATATAAGGTATAAATCATATTCTTCCCAAAAAAGAAGAAATAAAATTTATATTAAATGATAATAAATTATAAGAATAAGGGTAAATTGAAATTTGATATCCAAAAGCACCTCCCATTACACTTACTAATAAAGCTAATATCTTATAGAAAAAGGGTATACAAATTATAGAAGGAATTTTAAATAAAATTCATCTTAATATTCTACCTCCAATAACTGTCATAAATATTATACAAAATATTCCCTTCAACATAAATCAACCTTCATCAAAAATACTATTACATCTAATATAATTAAAAGAACCACATATTACATAATAAATCAAACGAAAAGTATAACATGCAGTTAATCCTGTAGAAAAAAAATAAAAAAAGAAACTAATTAAATTTAAATTAGATAACAAGCACATTTCTAAAATTAAGTCCTTAGAATAAAAACCAGCCAAAAAAGGAAACCCACATAAAGCTAAATTAGAAACCAAAAAACAAGAAGAAGTTAACGGAAAAAATATAATTAATCCTCCTATAAGACGAATATCCTGACAATCTCCCAAATTATGAATAATTACTCCAGCACATATAAATAATAAAGCCTTAAATAAAGCATGAGTTAATAAATGAAAAAATGCTAGTTCAGGATAACCTATAGATAAGATTCTTATTATTAAACCTAATTGTCTTAAAGTAGATAAAGCAATAATTTTCTTTAAATCAAACTCAAAATTTGCACCTATTCCAGATATAAATATTGTTATCCCTCCTACTAATAATAAATATTTACCAATTCCTCTACCTACCAATAAATAATTAAAACGAATTATTAAATATACACCCGCCGTAACAAGGGTAGAAGAATGGACTAAAGATGATACTGGAGTAGGAGCTGCTATAGCAGCAGGAAGTCAAGAAGAAAAAGGAATCTGAGCACTTTTAGTTATAGCTGCAAAAACTATTAAACATGAAATTATTAGCCCTTCAAAATCATTAATTATATAATGCAAATAAAAAATATAATTTCAACTACCATAATTTAATATTCAAGCAATACCTAATAAAAAAGCAACATCACCTAAACGATTAGATAAAACAGTTAGCATACCAGCACCATAGGATTTAAAATTTTGATAATAAATAACCAACAAATAAGAAATTAGTCCTAACCCATCCCAACCAAGTAAAATAGAAATTAAATTAGGTCTAATAATTAAAAACATCATTGATAATACAAATATCAACACCAGAAGAATAAATCGAGAAATAAAAGGATCTCCTTCCATATAATTATGACTATAAAAAATAACTATACTAGAAATAAATAATACAAATCCTATAAAAATTAAAGATATTCAATCTAACAATAAAGTTATAACAACATTTATTGAATTTAAAGAAACAACTTCTCATTCAATAAATAAAACAATATCATATAAACAAAAATAAATACCTATAAATAAATTAAAAAAAGAAAAAATAAATAATGAAACAAATCTAATAAAACAAATATTTAAACGTCAATTAATTACTTAAAGTATAAAATACGTCTTTGATGCCACAAATCAAAATTTTTAATTAAACTATTTAAGTAAATTATAATCAATTAAAAAATAGATCTCTCTTCAAAATAATATAATTTAATGGTAATCAATGTAATATTAAAATTAAATATTCACGAAAATAGCCAGAATTACAACTATATAATGAAGAAAATATTTTACCATGCTGAGTATAACTATATATATATAAAGTATAAGCAGCTCTAAAAAAAGATAAAAAAATAATAGAAATTATAGTAATACTTCTTCATCTCAAAATTCTATTTAATAATCTAATTTCACCAAGCAAATTTATTCTAGGTGGAGCAGCTATATTACAAGAACTTAATAAAAACCATCATAAACAAAGACTTGGTATAATATTAATTAAACCCTTATTAACAAAAAAACTACGTCTACCTAAACGCTCGTAAGTTATATTAGCTAAACAAAATAAACCAGAAGAACATAGTCCATGTGCTAATATTAATATATAAGAACCACTTAATCCCCAATAGGTTAATGTTATAAGACCAGATAATACAATTCCTATATGTGCTACAGAAGAATAAGCAATTAAAGACTTAAGATCTACTTGACATAAACAAATAAGTCTAACAACTACCCCTCCTACTAAACAAATACCAATTCAAATATAATTAAATTTAACTCCTAATAAAGTAATAAAAGAAAATACACGTAATAACCCATACCCTCCTAATTTAAGTAATACACCCGCCAAAATTATAGAACCAGAAATAGGTGCCTCAACATGAGCCTTAGGTAATCATAAATGAAAAATAAATATAGGTATTTTAACTAAAAAGGCCAATAATAAAGATAAATATATATATATTCTAAAATAATTTCCTGTAAAAAAACTAAATAAATATATATTTAAAGTCTCAAAAACAATATATACATTAAAAATTGAAATTAAAAGAGGTAGGGAAGCAAAAAGAGTATAAAATAATAAATAAATACCTGCTTGTAAACGCTCAGGTTGATACCCTCAACCCAAAATAAGAAAAAAAGTAGGAATCAATGAACTTTCAAAAAATAAATAAAACATAAACAAATTAACACTTATAAAAGTAAACAAGAGAAATAATAAAAGAAATAAAATACTTAATATAAAAAAAATAACAAAATTATTACTAAAATAAATATTAGATCTAGATAATATTATCAAACAACAAATTCAAAAACTAAGGAAGATTAATCCATAACTTAACACATCATAGCCAAAATAATAACCAAAATTACAAAAAGAAAAAACTATATACCCTTCAATTAAAAATATAAAAGAAACAAAAAATAACATTACAGTAAATAATCAATAGTTTAATACAAAACAAAGAGGGATCATAAAAATAATATAAAATAAAAACTTTAACATTGTAATATATTAAAAGAATTAAAATAATCATTGCCATGACTACGAATTATTGAAACTAAAATACCTAATCCTAAAGCACCTTCACAAACACCAAAAGTCAAAAAATACATTAAAAAATACAACTCAAAATAAAAAAGTAAAACAAAAAATATATAAAAAAATAATCCAAGAACAATAAACTCTAAACTTAATAAGGTAGATAATAAATGCTTACGTTTAGATACAAAAGATCATAAGCCTCTTAAAACAAAAATATAAAATATATAATGATAAAATATTAACATTAGTTTTAGTAGTTTAAATAAAACACTGGTCTTGTAAACCAGAATAGAGTAATAATACTCCTTAAACTTCCCCATCCCCCCCCTTTTTTTTAAAATCAGAGAAAGATATCAATACCCATCTTTAATCTCCAAAATTAAAATTTTAATTAAACTACTCTCTGAATCAGACAAATTTTATCTGCGACTTTAATAATTATTAATAGTTTGATGTTTTCTTCCATAATACATCCTATAAACATAGGAATCACTTTATTATTACAAACAATTATAATAGCTATTTTAATAGGTTTAATATCTTACTCTTCGTGATTTTCCTATATTTTATTCTTAGTATTTCTAGGAGGTATATTAGTATTATTTATTTATATAACAAGAATTGCATCAAATGAAATATTTCAAAAAAGTAAATATTTTTCCTCTTTATTTATAGTAGCATTTATTATAATATTATTACTTATTATACTAATAGACCCTTTTATATACACTATATCAATAACTAATATAATAATTAATAATATAGATAGTCCTAGTATAATTATATCTCCTTTATATAATAATCCTATATCAGTAATTACTATATTTATAGTTTTATACTTATTCTTAACACTAATTGTAATTGTAGCTATCACCAAATTTAATAAGGGGCCTCTACGACCAATAAACTAATGAATAAACCATTACGAATTCAGCATCCTTTATTTAAAATTGCTAATAATGCATTAGTAGATTTACCCACTCCTTCTAATATTTCCATTTGATGAAACTTTGGATCTCTATTAGGGCTATGTTTAATTATTCAAATTTTAACAGGATTATTTCTAGCTATACATTATACAGCAAGTATTGATACAGCATTTTTTAGTGTAAATCATATTTGTCGTGATGTAAACTATGGTTGAATCTTACGAACTATACATGCAAATGGAGCATCTTTTTTCTTTATTTGTATTTATCTGCACATTGGACGTAATATTTATTATGGTTCATATAATTATATTCACACTTGATCAGTAGGGGTACTAATTTTATTCTTAGTTATAGCAACTGCATTTATAGGATATGTATTGCCATGAGGTCAAATATCTTTTTGAGGAGCTACAGTTATTACAAATTTATTATCTGCTATTCCTTACTTAGGGATTACCCTAGTTCAATGAGTTTGAGGGGGATTTGCAGTAGATAATGCAACTTTAACACGATTTTTTACATTTCATTTTGTATTACCATTTATTGTTGCTGCGGCAACAATAGTACACTTATTATTCTTACATCAAACTGGTTCAAATAATCCAATTGGTATTAATAGTGATAGAGATAAAATTCCATTTCACCCATATTTTTCTTGAAAGGATATTGTAGGTTTCCTAGTTATAGTAATAATATTAGTTATATTATCACTAATTAATCCTTACCTATTAGGTGATCCAGACAATTTTATTCCTTCAAATCCTCTCGTAACTCCTGTTCATATTCAACCAGAATGATATTTTCTATTTGCATATGCTATTTTACGTTCCATTCCCAATAAACTAGGAGGGGTAATTGCATTAGTTATATCTATTGCAATCTTATTTATTATACCTTTAATAAAAAGAAATTTTCGAGGATTACAATTCTATCCTATTAATCAAATTTTATTTTGAATTATAGTATCTATTGTAATTTTATTAACTTGAATTGGAGCACGACCAGTTGAAGACCCTTATGTTATTACAGGACAAATTTTAACTGTACTATACTTTTCATTTTATATTATTCATCCTATACTTATAAAAATATGAGATAATTTATTAGATTAACTATTAAGCTTTTAGAAGCAAGTATTTTGAAAGTACAAGAAAAGGAATAATCTCCTTATTAGTTTTACTAAAAATTGTACATTAAATATAAAAGGAAATTATTATAATTTTTATACCAGAAAAAAAAATTAAATAATTTAAAGAAACTGGTAAAAATCTTTTTCAAGCTAAATATATTAACTTATCATAACGATAACGAGGTAATGTACCACGAACTCAAATAAATAGAAAAGAAACTATAACTAACTTTAAAATAAAAAATAATGAATTAAAATCTCCTCCTAGAAATAAAACTACAAATAGTATTCTTATAAAAAGAATACTAGCGTATTCAGCTATAAAAATTAATGCAAATCCTCCTCTTCTATATTCAGTATTAAATCCTGAAACTAATTCAGACTCTCCTTCAGCAAAATCAAAAGGTGTACGATTAGTCTCTGCCAATCTAGAAGCAAATCATACAATTATCAAAGGGAAAGTAATAAATAAAAATCAAATTAAATCCTGATATAAAACAAAATCAACCAAATTATATCCTCCAGATAAAATAATAAAAGAAATTAAAATCAAAGCTAATCTTACTTCATAAGAAATAGTTTGAGCAACAGCACGAAGCCCTCCAAGTAAAGAATAAATTGAATTTGAAGATCATCCTGCAATTATTACAGTATAAACACCTACACTTGTACAACAAAGGAAAAATAGAAGACCTAGCCCAAAATTATATAAACCAAAATAAAGAGGTATAACTGATCAAATTACTAATGAAATAAATAATCTAAATACAGGGGAAAAATAGTAAGGTATATAATTAGATACTATAGGAAATGTTTGTTCCTTTCTAAATAATTTAATAGCATCAGAAAAAGGCTGTACAATACCACAATACCCAACCTTATTAGGACCCTTACGAATTTGAATATAACCCAAAACCTTACGTTCTAATAAAGTCAAAAAAGCAACACCAACTAATACACAAATAAATAAAATTAATCCTTCTAATATTAATAAAAATAAATCATTAATCTGCAAGTACTACTTGTAAGATATTCTTACATTTATGAATTCTAAATTCATGGCACTTTTCTGCCAAAATAGTTAATATTAATCAATAGATAAAAATTATTTTACAATTTTGGTCCTTTCGTACTAAAAACTGATTAAAATTGGAGATAGAAACCGACCTGGCTTAAACCGGTCTGAACTCAGATCATGTAAGAATTTAAAGGTCGAACAGACCTATTAATTAAGCGGCTACACCTAACTATTATCTTAATCCAACATCGAGGTCGCAAGCCCATCCTGTAAATATGAACTCTGGAGGAGGATTACGCTGTTATCCCTAAGGTAACTTAGTCTAATAATCAATAAGAATGGATCTAATATTCATAAATCAATGTAAAGTAAATAAAAAAGTTAATTATATATTTTTGTCACCCCAACAAAACATAAAGATAAATAAAAATATTAATATAAAAATATTTAATTAAGTTCATGTAAAGCTCTATAGGGTCTTCTCGTCTACCAATAAAATTTTAGCTTTTTAACTAAAAAATTAAATTTTAAAACAAATAAAATGAGACAGTCAGTTCCTCGTGAAACCTTTCATTCCAGCCCTCTATTAAAAGACTAATGATTATGCTACCTTTGCACGGTCAGTATACCGCGGCCGTTAAAATCATCACTGGGCAGGTCAGACCTTATATTAAATTCAAAAGGCCATGTTTTTGGTAAACAGGCGAGAACTATATTTGCCGAGTTCCTTATTTTATCATAAATATTTATAATATAATAAACAATATTTTATACTAATTTAATCATTATTAATTAAAGTAAAAAATTTACTTTAATATTTTAATAATATTCTAAAAAAAATAAAATTAATTAATAGCAAATATAAATTATAACATACTTTCCAATGATGGATACTTCTAACCCTACATAAATTAATTAATTAAAATTTTATAGAAAAATATAGAGCTTATCCCCTATAAATTTTATCCCAATTAATAACTTATATAATAATGTAAAAATTAAATAATGAGACTAAATTAAATTTATTTCTTAAAAAACTAGATACCTTTAAAATCGAATAAAATTTCTTCACTAATTTATATTATTAATAATTATTCAACATTAAATAAAATAATAAATTAGCTCTTTTAAAATCGAGATAACAATATATCTTAAATTAATTGATCAACCCTGATACAAAAGGTACTGTAAATTAAACATACTTATATAAAAATGACTTTTAAATTATTTCATCAATTCCTTCACAGTACTATTTTACTATAACAATAAAAGTTTTTCTTTAATTATACTAAACATAAAGATTTTTCTCAAATAAAAATAAACCAAAATAAGTAAGACTTTAATTATCAAATTAAGCTGAATTGCACAACTAAATTTTCAGTGTAAATGAAATACTTTCTATCAAGTTCTAATTTGTTTACTTTCTAGGTACACCTTCCAGTACACCTACTATGTTACGACTTATCTTATCTTAAAATAAGAGCGACGGGCGATGTGTGCATATTTTAGAGCTAAAATCAAATTAATAAAGAATTAATTTTACTTTTAAATCCACCTTCATGATAAAAATAACAATATCAATCCGTATAAATAAATTTATTGTAGCCCATCTCTACTTGTTTATAAATTGCACCTTGACCTGACATAAAATATTTTATATTACATGAATATTTTCTCTAAAAAGATACTCTGATGACGGAGGTATACAAAATGAATACAAAAACAAGTAATTATCTATCGTGGATTGTCAATTACAGGACAGGCTCCTCTAAAAAGAATAAAATACCGCCAAATTCTTTGGGTTTCAAGAACATAACTATTACTACCCAGATTAATATTTACATTTAAAATAAAAGGGTATCTAATCCTTGTTTATAAAATAAATTTCACAGCTTCAATAAGAACCATTTCAATAAAATTAAAATTTCACCTAAAAATATTAATTAAAAGGAATTAATATACCTAACTGTTAATCCAATAACATTCACTTTTCTCTCACGTATAACCGCGGTGGCTGGCACGATTTTTACCGAAAATATATAATTTACTATATCCAGTATTAACTGAAAAATAATATTTACCACTACAATAATATTATAAAAATTTTGCAAAATAAGTATATGGTATAACTATATAATGAATGATTTAGCAAGAATAAAACTTTAATTTGGAAGAATTTAAGTAGTATAAATCGATGTTTCCTCCCCTTTTTACCGATTAAAAGAGGGGTCAATTCCTTTAATCTTTATATAAAAAATTATATAATATTATTAATTATATGAAAAAGGTTATAATATAATAGTTGTAATTTTCTTTGTATAAAATAAGAATAGTTTATAAATACCATTATTATAAATCTATTTAATTATATAATAAATACTTATATTAATATAAATATATTATATAATATTTTAATTTATTTATAAAATTAATATATAATTATTGTTATTATAGATCTATTTAATATTAATATATTTAATTATATAATAAATACTTATATTAATATAAATATATTATATAATATTTTGAATATTAAGTTATAAAATACTACTATTAATATTTTAATTATAAATTATATCTGATATTAAATTAATAATAATTATTTATTTTTTTTTATATAAA